GCCACTGTAGCTTAAAGAAAGCATGACACTGAAGATGTTAGGATGGACTGTCGAAAGTCTCGGAAGCACAAAGGCTTGGTCCTGGCCTTACTGTCAGCTTTAGTCAAAATTACACATGCAAGTCTCCGCGCCCCAGTGAGGATGCCCACAGTCACCTATTTGGAGACATGGAGTCGGTATCAGGCACACCCATTCACGGGCAAGCTACTTGCCCTAGAGCCCAAGACACCTTGTTCAGCCACACCCTCAAGGGTATTCAGCAGTGATAGACCTTGAGCAATGAGCGAAAGCTCTACTCAGTCAAGACTAAGAGGGCCGGTGAAACTCGTGCCAGCCACCGCGGTTATACGAGAGGCCCAAGTTGATAAACGACGGCGTAAAGAGTGGTTAAGGAAACATGATAATAAAGCCGAAGACCTTCAGAGCTGTCATACGCCTCTCCGAAGCCGTGAAGCCCGACTACGAAAGTGGCTTTACTTAACCTGACCCCACGAAAGCTGAGAAACAAACTGGGATTAGATACCCCACTATGCTCAGCCCTAAACATAGATCGAATTTAACCAATTTTATCCGCCCGGGAATTACGGACATTAGTCTAAAAACCAAAGGACTTGGCGGTGCTTCACATCCACCTAGAGGAGCCTGTTCTATAACCGATAACCCCCGTTGAACCTCACCCCCCCTTGCCCGTCCCGCCTATATACCGCCGCCGTCAGCCTACCCTGAGAAGGACTAATCGTACGCAGAATTGGCACAGCCCAAAACGTCAGGTCGAGGTGTAGCGAATGGAGGGGGAAGAAATGGGCTACATTTGCTTACCCCAAGCAAACACGAATGTCTTCGCTGAAAAACGAAACTGAAGGAGGATTTAGCAGTAAGAGGGGATCAGAGCGCCCCCCTGAAATTGGCTCTGAAGCAAGCACATACCGCCCGTCACCCTCACCATGCACTTGGCAGAACATAAGTAAAATGAGCCCCACTCGCAAAGGGGAGGAAAGTCGTAACATGGTAAGCGTACCGGAAGGTGTGCTTGGAAAAACCCAACCCGTAGCTAAAAGATAGCACCTCCCTTACACTGAGGCGTCGCCCGTGCAACTCGGGCCAGGTTGACACCTAAGAGCTAGCCTGACCAACCAAACTAAACAACCCATATTAATAACCCCCCACACACTAGGTTAAGACACCAGAACATTTTTCCCCCCTAGTATAGGCGATAGAAAAGGGCCCAAGAGCTATAGCAACAGTACCGCAAGGGAACGCTGAAAGAGAGGTGAAACAGTACCATAAAGTACAGAAAAGCAGAGATTAAGCCTCGTACCTTTCGCATCATGAATTAGCTAGTACTATCAAGCAAGGAGAACCGTAGCTTGTACACCCGAAACTGAGTGAGCTACTCCAGGACAGCCTATTTAGGGCAAACCCGTCTCTGTGGCAAAAGAGTGGGGAGATCTTCGAGTAGAAGTGACAGACTTACCGAACTCAGCTATAGCTGGTTGCCTGAGAAATGGATATAAGTTCAGCCCCCTGACTTCTTCACTCATACGCCCCCCGTATGACAAAAAGATTTATTAGGGGAGTTATTCAAAGGGGGTACAGCCCGTTTGAAAAAAGACACAACTTTTTAGGGAGGATAAGGATACGTGAAGGACTCGTGCCCCCGTGGGCCTGAAGGCAGCCACCCCCGCAGAAAGCGTTAAAGCTCAAGCACAGCAACACCCATATATTCCAACAAACCCGTCCAAAGCCCCAACACCATATCAGGCTGCTCTACCTAACCCGTAGAAGAAATAATGCTAGTATGAGTAATAGGAAATCCACGAATTTCTCCCGGCACTCGCGTAAATCAGAACGGACAACCCACCGAGCATTAACGGACCCAAGAGAAGAGGGTACTGAATTGCCCACACCGGAAAAGCATTCGACCTCAAACCGTTGACCCCACACCGGAGTGCCTAAGGGAAAGACTGAAGGAAAGAGAAGGAACTCGGCAAAATGAAGAAGCCTCGCCTGTTTACCAAAAACATCGCCTCTTGCTAACGCTTGTAGAATAAGAGGTCCAGCCTGCCCAGTGACAATGTGTTCAACGGCCGCGGTATTTTGACTGTGCTAAGGTAGCGCAATCACTTGTCTTTTAAATGGGGACCTGTATGAAAGGTATTACGAGGGCTTAACTGTCTCCTCTTTCTAGTCAATGAAATTGATCTCTCCGTGCAGAAGCGGGGATCTAGCCATAAGACGAGAAGACCCTGTGGAGCTTGAGACACCAGAGCAGCCCACGTCCAAAACCCCATCAAAGGGCCGAACTGAGTGGCATCTGCCCCAATGTCTTCGGTTGGGGTGACCATGGGGAAAGCAAAACCCCCACGCGGACCGGGAGCACTAGAGGAACTTTTCCCAACCATACAACCAAACTCCTAAAAGCTAGAGCCCCAACTCTAGCTAAACGAAACATTCGACCTAGACTGATCCGGCATAGCCGATCAACGGACTAAGTTACCCCAGGGATAACAGCGCTATCCCCTTCCAGAGCCCATATCGCCAAGGGGGTTTACGACCTCGATGTTGGATCAGGGCATCCTAATGGTGCAACCGCTATTAAGGGTTCGTTTGTTCAACGATTAAAGCCCTACGTGATCTGAGTTCAGACCGGAGCAATCCAGGTCAGTTTCTATCTATGACGTGTTTTTTTCTAGTACGAAAGGACCGGAGAGAAGGGGCCTATGCTTTCAAGCACGCCCGACCTCCACTTGATGAAAACAACTAAATCAAGTAAGGGGGCACCTCCCTTGCACTTAAATAAAAGTGTGTTGGGGTGGCAGAGCCCGGTGATTGCAAAGGACCTAAGACCCTTCAACGGAGGATCAAATCCTTCCCCCAACTTATGATTATCTCCACTCTGCTAACCCACATCCTCAACCCCTTGGTCATCATTGCCCTTGTCCTCCTCGCCGTAGCATTCCTGACCCTACTTGAACGCAAGATTCTTGGGTATATACAGATGCGCAAGGGGCCTAATGTCGTGGGCCCCTACGGAGTCCTCCAGCCACTGGCAGACGGCCTGAAGCTGTTCACAAAGGAACCCATTCGCCCGTCGACCGCCTCCCAAGCGCTCTTCCTCGCCACCCCCATACTGGCCCTGACACTAGCCCTGACATTGTGAGCCCCCATGCCCCTCCCACAGCCGTTGACAGACCTAAACTTGAGCATCCTCTTCGTCCTCGCTATCTCTAGCCTGGCGGTCTACTCTATTCTGGGCTCAGGGTGGGCCTCTAACTCCAAGTATGCCCTCATCGGAGCATTGCGGGCGGTCGCCCAAACGATTTCATATGAGGTTAGCCTTGGACTAATCCTGCTCTGCGCCATTATTTTTGCCGGGTCTTTCTCCCTCCAGGTCTTTGCCACTGCGCAGCACAGCGTTTGGTTGCTCCTCCCTGCGTGGCCCCTCGGGGCCATGTGATTTGTGTCAACCCTTGCAGAGACGAACCGATCCCCATTCGATCTCGCTGAAGGCGAGTCAGAACTCGTTTCCGGGTTTAACGTAGAATACGCTGGGGGCCCTTTCGCTCTGTTTTTCCTTGCGGAGTACGCGAATATTCTTTTTATGAATGGGCTAACAGCCGCCCTATTTCTTGGGACAACCCCGGATCCATTCTCCCCAATAATAGGGTCCGCCAAGATCATGTGAAAACTTGTCCTCCTAGCCATCGTTTTCCTTTGAATTCGAGCAGCCTTCCCGCGCTTCCGCTATGACCAGCTTATGCACCTTATTTGGAAGGCGTTCCTCCCACTGACCCTGGGCCTGCTTGTCTGGCACCTGGCCCTTCCTACTACCATGGCCTCCCTCCCCCCGCTTGCCTAGCACGGGGCTGTGCCCGAATCCAAGGACCACTTTGATAGAGTGACTTATGTGGGTTAAAGTCCCCCCAGCCCTTTATGGCAAGATAAGCTAAAAAAGCTCTCGGGCCCATACCCCGACTACGCATGTGAAACCCATGCTCTTGCCGCATGAGCCCGTATGTATTATTCACCCTCCTCGCAGCCCTTGGACTGGGGACTGCGGTCACCTTTGCCAGCTCCCACTGGCTCCTTGCATGAGTAGGCCTAGAGATTAATATGCTAGCGATTCTCCCGCTAATGGCCCGTCAGCACGCCCCCCGGGCCGTAGAGGCCACAACCAAATATTTCCTCGCACAGGCTGCCGCGGCAGCAACACTGCTCTTCGCCGCCCTAACTAATGCGCACATAACCGGGCAGTGGGAGATTTCGCAAGTGTCCCACCCCCTCCCCGCCACAATAGTCATGACCGCCCTCGCCCTCAAGGTGGGCTTGGCACCAGTACACGCCTGGCTGCCCGAGGTTCTCCAAGGCCTAGACCTTACCACCGGCATGATCCTCTCCACTTGGCAGAAGCTTGCCCCCTTCGCCCTGCTAGCTCAGATAGAAGCCTCAGGGATAGCCACCCCCTTAGTGGCAATGGGCGTTGTCTCCATGCTTGTGGGCGGGCTGGGCGGACTCAATCAAACTCAGCTCCGCAAGATCCTCGCTTACTCCTCCATCGCGCACATGGGGTGGATGGTCGTTGCCCTCCAGTTCTCCCCCTCCCTCTCTCTCCTCGCCCTCGCCCTTTACCTAGCCATGACCATCTCGATATTTAAAGTTTTCCAGGAGAACCAATCCACCACTATCAACCACCTTGCCCTGTCTTGAGCAAAGACCCCGATCCTAGCGGTAGTCGGCCCCCTCACCTTACTATCTATAGGGGGGCTCCCTCCCCTTACAGGCTTTATATCAAAATGACTCATCCTTGACGAACTATCCAAGCAAGGGCTCCCTGCACTCGCAACAGTCTCTGCCCTCTCAGCTCTCCTTAGCCTCTACTTCTATCTGCGGGTGAACTACGCTATGGCGCTAACCATGCCCCCCAACAACCTTAGCGGCACCGCCCCCTGGCGCCTCCCTCCCCAGCAGATGGGCTTCGCCATGGCCACCTCAACCGGCCTATCCCTAGGCCTCCTCCCCCTTGCACCCAAAGTCCTCGCCTTATTCGCCCGCTAAGGGGCTTAGGCTCGAACAAACCAGGGGCCTTCAAAGCCCCAACCGAGGGTGAAAACCCCCCAGCCTCTGACCCTAAACAGGCAGGCCTCGATCCTGCAAAGTCTTAGTTAACAGCTAAGCGCCCAAGCCAGCGAGCATCTGTCTACTTCCCCGCCTAGTACGTCACCAAATAGGCGGGGAAGCCCCCCCCCCACCACCTGTGGCGACGACACGTTGATTTTTCTCCACAAACCACAAAGACATTGGCACCCTTTATCTCGTATTCGGTGCTTGAGCCGGAATAGTAGGGACAGCACTTAGCCTCCTTATCCGAGCAGAATTAAGCCAACCAGGCGCCCTCCTAGGGGACGACCAGATTTATAATGTAATTGTTACAGCCCACGCCTTCGTGATAATTTTCTTCATGGTAATGCCGATCATGATCGGGGGCTTTGGCAACTGACTGATCCCTCTGATGGTTGGGGCCCCGGACATGGCATTTCCGCGAATGAATAATATAAGCTTCTGACTCCTCCCCCCGTCTTTCTTACTCCTCCTAGCCTCGTCCGGCGTTGAAGCCGGGGCCGGCACCGGGTGGACCGTCTACCCCCCACTGGCGGGAAATTTGGCCCACGCCGGAGCATCTGTAGATTTAACTATTTTCTCCCTTCACCTCGCAGGGGTATCGTCTATCCTTGGTGCAATTAACTTCATCACCACCATCATCAATATGAAGCCGACAGCCATAACTATGTATCAAATCCCCCTGTTTGTATGGGCGGTGCTAATTACAGCAGTACTACTTCTTCTATCCCTCCCCGTTCTGGCGGCTGGCATTACAATGCTGCTGACAGACCGTAATCTTAACACCACCTTCTTTGACCCAGCCGGAGGGGGAGATCCAATCTTATACCAACACTTGTTCTGATTCTTCGGCCATCCTGAGGTCTACATCCTCATTCTCCCCGGATTTGGAATAATCTCACACATTGTTGCCTACTACGCCGGGAAAAACGAACCTTTCGGCTACATGGGCATGGTCTGGGCGATGATAGCCATTGGGCTACTGGGCTTCATTGTATGGGCTCACCACATGTTTACCGTCGGTATGGACGTTGACACTCGGGCCTACTTCACCTCTGCTACAATGATTATCGCTATCCCAACCGGCGTGAAAGTGTTTAGCTGGTTGGCCACACTTCACGGTGGCGACATTAAGTGAGAAACCCCAATATTGTGGGCCCTCGGGTTCATCTTCCTCTTTACAGTTGGGGGGCTCACAGGCATTGTTCTCGCTAACTCATCACTGGACATCGTACTGCACGACACATACTATGTAGTTGCCCACTTCCACTACGTTCTCTCAATGGGGGCCGTTTTCGCCATCGTGGCCGGGTTCGTGCACTGGTTCCCCCTGTTCACTGGGTACACCTTACACCCTGCATGAACGAAAATCCACTTCGGCGTCATGTTTGTGGGCGTAAACCTAACGTTTTTCCCGCAACACTTCCTAGGCCTTGCAGGCATGCCTCGTCGCTACTCGGACTACCCGGATGCCTACACCCTATGAAACAGCGTATCATCTTTCGGCTCCCTAGTATCCCTCATTGCAGTCATTATGTTCCTATTCATTGTATGAGAAGCATTCAGTGCCAAACGAGAAGTCCTCTCGGTAGAACTAACTACAACAAACATTGAGTGACTCCATGGCTGCCCCCCACCCTACCACACATTTGAAGAGCCAGCCTTTGTTCAAAACCAACTAGCCGCCGGCCACACTTAACAGACTTTACCTGAGACACACCATGATACGCACCTGAAGTATAACTGCGAGTGAGATACCTCGCGTGTCTAAATGGCACACCCAACACAACTTGGGCTCCAAGATGCAGCTTCGCCCCTGATAGAAGAACTACTCCACTTTCACGACCATGCCCTGATGATTGTCATCCTCATCAGCACCATAGTGTTATATATCCTTGTTGCAATAGTTACAGCCAAAGTAACGGACAAGCTTATCCTCGACTCCCAAGAGATTGAAGTCATCTGGACTGTCCTGCCAGCTGTTGTACTTATCCTTATCGCGCTTCCTTCACTTCGCCTCCTCTACATAATGGATGAAGTTAACTCACCACACGTAACAATCAAAGCTATCGGGCATCAGTGGTACTGAACCTACGAGTACACTGACTACGAAGAGCTTGAGTTCGATGCCTACATGCTCCCCACACAAGACCTCGCCCCCGGCCAATTCCGCCTACTGGAGACAGACCACCGTGTGGTGGTTCCTGCAGAGTCCCCAGTCCGAATCCTAGTTACAGCAGAGGATGTGCTTCACTCCTGAACCGTGCCAGCACTAGGTACAAAAGTGGACGCAGTCCCAGGACGATTAAATCAAACAACTTTCATTGTAGACCGCCCGGGGGTGTTCTACGGGCAATGCTCAGAGATCTGTGGCGCAAACCATAGCTTCATGCCCATCATAGTAGAGTCAACCCCACTAAAACACTTTGAGTCCTGATCAACACTCTTGACGGAAGACGCCTCGCTAAGAAGCTTAATGTTAGAAGCACCAGCCTTTTAATCTGGAGATTGGTGGGTAACCCCACCCTTTGCGGCATGCCTCAGTTGAACCCGAACCCGTGATTCATTATTCTGATCTTCTCCTGATCTGTTTTTCTGTCTATCGTCCCTAGCAAGGTATTGGCCCACACCACGCCCAACGAACCCCAAACACAAGACTCAGCTACACCCCAAAAAGCCACTTGAAACTGACCATGATACTAAGCTTGTTCGACCAATTCGCCTCCCCAGTCTATCTGGGTGTGCCGCTCATAGCGCTGGCTATCTGCCTCCCTTGACTACTCTTCCCCACTCCCACCAGCCGTTGGATTAACAACCGCCTTTTAACCCCCCAGACTTGATTCCTGAATCGATTTACTAACCAACTCCTCCTTCCAATCAACACTCCCGGGCACAAATGAGCCGCTTTATTTGCCTCTTTAATGCTGTTCCTCCTAACGATAAACACACTGGGCCTCTTGCCTTACACCTTCACCCCAACTACGCAACTATCTATGAATATGGGACTGGCTGTCCCCTTGTGATTGGCCACTGTAATTATCGGAATGCAAAATCAACCAACACACGCCCTAGGCCACCTTCTACCAGAAGGTACACCCACCCCCCTGATCCCGGTGCTGATTATTATCGAAACTATTAGCCTGTTCATCCGGCCTCTCGCCTTAGGGGTCCGGCTCACAGCCAACCTGACGGCCGGCCACCTTCTTATGCAACTCATCGCTACAGCTACCTACGTCCTCCTCCCCCTAATGCCAGCAGTGGCTTTACTTACCGTGGGCCTCCTGTATCTCCTTACCCTATTAGAGGTGGCCGTGGCAATAATTCAAGCGTACGTATTCGTGCTCTTGCTGAGCCTCTATCTACAAGAAAATGTATAATGGCCCGTCAAGCACACCCCTACCACATAGTTGACCCCAGCCCGTGGCCTCTCACAGGGGCCATTGGGGCTTTATTAATAACTTCCGGCTTAGCCATCTGATTCCACTTCCATTCTGCCAGCCTAATAACACTTGGGCTGCTCCTGCTTGTGATAACCACCTGTCAGTGGTGACGGGATGTTGTCCGCGAGGGCACGTTTCAGGGACACCACACCCCCCCCGTGCAGAAGGGGCTCCGTTATGGAATGATTCTGTTCATCACGTCCGAAGTTCTATTTTTTCTCGGGTTCTTCTGAGCTTTCTACCACTCTAGTCTAGCCCCAACCCCAGAGCTAGGGGGCTCCTGACCCCCTGCGGGCATCACCCCCCTAGACCCCTTCGAGGTTCCCCTGCTTAACACAGCTGTCTTGCTAGCCTCAGGAGTTACCGTGACATGAGCCCACCACAGCATTATGGAGGGGAAACGGAAGCAAGCCATCCAGTCCCTGGGGCTAACCATCCTCCTAGGCGGCTACTTTACATTCCTCCAAGGGCTAGAGTATCACGAGGCCCCCTTCACGATCGCGGACGGCGTGTATGGTTGCACATTTTTTGTCGCCACCGGGTTCCATGGCCTGCATGTCCTTGTCGGCTCAACCTTCCTAGCTGTATGCCTCTCCCGGCAGATTCAACACCACTTTACATCGGACCACCACTTTGGCTTCGAAGCAGCCGCCTGATACTGACACTTTGTAGACGTCGTATGATTATTCTTATACATTTCTATCTACTGATGAGGATCCTAGTCTTTTTAGTATAAGGAATATGAGTGACTTCCAATCACTTGACCCTGGTTGAATCCAGGAAAAGACACATGAGCCTCCTTTTAGTTGTTATCACTATCGCAATCATTCTATGCGTAGTCCTGGCAATGGTCTCCTTCTGACTGCCCATCATGGCCCCCGACCACGAAAAACTGTCCCCCTACGAATGCGGGTTCGACCCCCTAGGGTCTGCGCGCCTCCCCTTCTCCCTGCGATTTTTTCTGGTGGCTATTCTTTTTCTCCTGTTCGACCTGGAAATCGCACTCCTACTTCCCCTCCCGTGAGGGGACCAGCTTGCCTCCCCCCTCCTCACGTTATTCTGGGCCTCCGGCGTACTAGTCGTATTAACCCTCGGACTCATCTATGAGTGGTCACAAGGGGGGTTAGAATGAGCAGAGTAGGCGGCTAGTTTAAGAAAAACCCTTGATTTCGGCTCAAGCACTTGTGGTCCAAGCCCGCAGCCCTCTAATGACCCCCAGCCAATTTGCCTTCTCAACAGCGTTCGCCCTGGGCTTAACAGGGCTGGCCCTCCATCGCCACCATCTTCTTTCAGCCTTGCTCTGCCTTGAGGGTATAATACTCTCCTTGTTCGTCGCCCTGTCTCTTTGAACCCTCCAGGCCAACTGCACCTACTTCGCAGTGGCCCCCATAATTTTGCTAGCATTCTCAGCCTGTGAAGCAGGCGCGGGCCTTAGCCTACTCGTGGCTACTGCGCGGACCCACGGAACAGACCGCCTCCAAAGCCTCAACCTTTTACAATGCTAAAGATCCTTGTACCCACACTTACACTCCTGCCAACAATCTGGCTTTCCAAGCCCAAGTGATTATGGCCTACAACACTGGCTCAAAGCTTCTGCATCGCTCTGCTCAGCCTCGCCTGACTTAATAACCCGTCTGAAACCGGGTGAATGTCTCTTAGCCGTTACGTCGCAACCGATTCACTATCTACACCCCTCCTAGTCTTATCTTGCTGGCTTCTCCCCCTAATGATTCTTGCCAGCCAGAACCACACAACCGCCGAGCCGGTTACCCGACAACGACTGTACATCATACTCCTAACCCTACTTCAACTATTCCTGATCTTGGCATTTGGGGCTACCGAACTCATCCTGTTTTACGTCATGTTTGAAGCAACTCTCATCCCCACCCTGTTGATCATCACCCGGTGGGGTAACCAGTCTGACCGCATCAGCGCCGGCACCTACTTTTTGTTTTACACTCTCGCAGGGTCAATGCCCCTGCTCGTCGCTCTTTTGGTCCTCATCAGCAAAGCAGGGTCCCTGTCATTGCTCACCCTGCAGTACCCTGGTACCTTAGACGTGCTCACCGGCGGACACAAGCTCTGATGAGCGAGCTGCATGCTCGCTTTCCTTGTAAAAATGCCCCTATACGGGGTCCACTTGTGGCTTCCCAAAGCCCATGTAGAGGCTCCTGTTGCAGGCTCTATGGTCCTGGCAGCTGTCCTGCTCAAGCTTGGGGGCTACGGCATAATTCGGATATTACCAATTTTAGAACCTCTAACCAAGGAACTAGCTTACCCCTTTATCGTCCTGGCCCTCTGAGGGGTTATTATAACAGGCTCTATCTGCCTCCGTCAGACTGACCTGAAGTCCTTGATCGCTTACTCCTCTGTGAGTCACATGGGGCTAGTGGTAGGGGCCATTCTTATCCAAACCCCCTGGGGCTTGGCAGGGGCAACCGTCTTAATAATTGCCCACGGGTTGACCTCGTCTGCTCTTTTTTGCCTGGCTAACACCAACTACGAACGGACCCACAGCCGGACCATGGTTTTGGCCCGCGGCTTACAAACAATTTTACCTCTCATAGCAACCTGGTGGTTTATCGCCAGCCTAGCAAACCTGGCCCTCCCACCTCTGCCCAACCTCATGGCAGAACTTATGATTATTGTATCTCTATTCGGCTGAGCCCCCTGGACAATCCTGCTCACAGGCCTAGGGACCCTCATTACAGCCGCCTACTCATTGTATATATTTCTGATGACGCAACGAGGCCCTTCGCCCGCACTCGCCGTTGGCCTGGAACCCTCCCACACTCGCGAACACCTCCTCATCGCCCTTCACTTGCTCCCGCTTATCCTCTTGATTGCTAAACCCGAGCTAATCTGAGGTTTGGCCACCTGTAGACATAGTTTAATCAAAACACTAGATTGTGATTCTAGCAACAAGCGTTAATCCCGTTTTGTCCACCGAGAGATGCTTGCAGCACCAAAGACTGCTAATCTTTGCACCCCCGGTTGGAATCCGAGGATCACTCGCCCTGCTGCTATAGGATAATAGCTCATCCATCGGTCTTAGGAACCGAAAACTCTCGGTGCAACCCCAAGTAGTAGCTATGTTTACCAACGCCCACACCTCGACCTCCGCCCTCGTCCTGGTCTTCCTGTTGTTACTCTACCCACTCCTCACAGGCCTCCTCCCCTCGCCTCGGGCTCAAACCTGGGCCACATCACATGTAAAAACAGCAGTGAAGGTAGCCTTTTTTGTTAGCCTCCTCCCCCTGTTCTTGCATCTCAACCAAGGCGTGGAGCAGATCACAACGGCATGTACTTGAATAAATACAACTACATTTGACATTAATATTAGCTTTAAGTTCGACTTCTACTCTCTCATCTTCATCCCCATCGCCCTTTACGTCTCGTGGTCAATCCTTGAGTTCGCCTCATGGTACATACACTCAGACCCCCACATAAACCGGTTTTTTAAATATCTTCTAATCTTCCTTATTGCCATGCTCATCCTGGTGACCGCAAACAACATGTTTCAGCTATTCATCGGCTGAGAAGGGGTGGGCATTTTGTCTTTCCTTCTTATTGGCTGATGGCACGCCCGAGCCGACGCTAATACGGCCGCCCTCCAAGCGGTTTTATACAACCGGATCGGGGATATCGGACTTATTTTCACAATAGCATGAATGGCCACCCGCTTTGGATCCTGAGAAATCCACCAAATCATCTCAACCACCCAGCAGGCAGATATGACCTATCCTCTTATCGGAGCTATTGTTGCAGCGACGGGCAAGTCAGCACAGTTTGGCCTCCACCCGTGGCTTCCTTCCGCAATAGAGGGCCCCACCCCCGTCTCAGCGCTACTCCACTCCAGCACTATAGTCGTTGCCGGAATCTTCCTGCTAGTCCGTATGAGCCCCCTCCTTGAACACAGCCCAATCGCCTTGACAATCTGCTTGTGCCTGGGAGCTCTAACCACACTATTTACAGCCATCTGCGCACTTACCCAGAATGACATCAAGAAAATTGTTGCTTTTTCCACATCTAGTCAGCTGGGCCTTATAATAGTCACCATCGGGCTCAATCAGCCTCAGCTCGCCTTCCTCCACATCTGCACCCACGCCTTTTTCAAAGCCATGCTCTTCCTATGCTCCGGCTCGATTATCCACAGCCTTAACGACGAGCAGGACATCCGCAAGATAGGGGGCATGCAGCACTTAGCCCCTTTCACCTCCTCTTGTCTCACAATCGGGAGCCTTGCCCTTACTGGCACTCCTTTTCTGGCAGGGTTTTTCTCTAAGGACGCAATCATTGAGGCCTTGAACACGTCAGAGCTAAATGCATGGGCCTTAGCCCTGACTCTCGTGGCCACTGCTTTCACAGCAGTGTACAGCCTCCGAATTGTCTACTACGTCCCAATGGGCCACCCTCGTTTCAACCCCCTCTCCCCCATCAATGAGAACAACACAGCCGTGATCAACCCAATCAAGCGCCTGGCCTGGGGAAGCATTGTTGCCGGCCTACTAATCACCTCCAACATCACCTCAGATAAAACCCCAGTGATGTCCATACCTCCCGCCTTGAAATTGGCCGCCCTCTTGGTCACCATCCTCGGACTAATTACCGCCCTCCAGCTTGCCTCTTTGACAAGCAAACAGGTCAAAGTCACCCCAAGCCTCGCCCCCCACAACTTCTCTAACATACTCGGGTTTTTCCCAACACTGGTGCACCGCTTCACCCCGAAGATTGCTTTGACCCTCGGCCAGTCTATCGCCGTACAGACGGTAGACCAAACCTGGCTAGAGAAGACAGGGCCTAAAGCCATCTCAGATCTGAGCACGCCCCTTGCCGGGGCAACCAGCAACATCCAACGAGGGGCGGTCAAGAGCTACTTAACCTTGTTCCTACTCTCCCTCCCGGTTATACTCCTCCTCGCTATCTAGCGGGCCCACCCTAATGACCAGCTTACGTAAGTCCCACCCCCTTTTGAAAATCGCAAACAGTGCACTAGTCGACCTCCCCGCCCCATCCAACATCTCGGTATGATGAAATTTCGGATCCCTACTAGGGCTTTGCCTCATCACTCAAATCCTAACCGGCCTGTTTCTGGCGATGCATTATACAGCAAACGTCGAAATGGCCTTCTCTTCCGTTGCACACATCACTCGGGACGTCAATTACGGCTGACTGCTCCGGAACCTCCATGCCAACGGAGCATCCTTCTTCTTTATCTGTATTTACATGCACATCGGCCGAGGTCTGTACTACGGCTCCTACCTCTACAAAGAAACCTGGAACATCGGGGTCGTCCTCCTCCTCCTCGTGATAATAACAGCCTTTGTTGGCTACGTCTTGCCCTGGGGCCAGATGTCGTTCTGAGGCGCTACCGTTATTACCAACCTTCTCTCGGCAGTCCCCTACATTGGTAACGAACTTGTACAATGAATCTGGGGTGGCTTCTCGGTAGACAACGCCACTCTCACCCGATTCTTCACGTTCCACTTCCTCCTTCCGTTTGTGATCCTCGGCGCAACTCTTCTCCACCTGCTCTTCCTTCACGAAACAGGCTCCAACAACCCCACTGGGATCAACTCGGACGCAGATAAGATCCCCTTCCACCCGTACTTCACGTATAAAGACCTTCTCGGGTTCGCCATCCTTCTCACAGCACTGAGCGCCCTCGCCTTTTTCTCCCCTAACCTGCTAGGGGACCCCGATAATTTTATCCCAGCTAACCCGCTAGTCACTCCCCCTCATATCAAGCCCGAGTGATACTTCCTGTTTGCATACGCTATCCTGCGTTCTATCCCAAACAAGCTCGGCGGGGTACTAGCCCTGCTCTTTTCTATCCTCGTCCTCCTCCTCGTGCCCATTCTGCACACTTCCAAGCAGCGCAGCCTGATGTTCCGCCCCGCTACGCAGGTGCTCTTTTGATCATTGGTGGCAGACGTAGTGATCCTCACATGGATCGGAGGAATGCCGGTCGAAGACCCGTACATCGTCATCGGGCAAGTGGCCTCAGCTCTTTACTTCACCATTCTTCTAGTACTAATACCAGCTGTCGGGTGGGCCGAAAACAAGGCCATTCCAGCTAATTGCAGCAGTAGCTCAGACTAAGAGCGCCGGCCTTGTAAGCCGGAGGTCGGGGGTTAAAACCCCCCCTCCTGCTACTCTTGTTGACCGGGCTCTGCCCCGCCAGATGGCAGCAGCCTTTATGTAAGTGAACCATCTATGTATTTACACCATTAGTTTATTTTGACCATACAGGGAATATTGAGGTCTAAGACGTACCCGGTACGATGTTCCTTGATATTACTACGTGAAACTCAAGTACATGTCACTATATACCACATTAAATTAATTATAACAGATATACCAAGTTTTCCACATTCCTGCGTTTTCAAATATAACGCACAGCAAGAACCGACCATTTGTATGATTACTTAATACTAAACCCCTTGACTTAACTGCTTATGAAACTCAGGAACATAACACTACTTCTAACATCGTTTTGAACAAAACGGATACACCAAGTACTCCATATCTCTGTGTATTCAAATATAGTGCACAGCAAGAACCGACCAACGTATGATTACTTAATACCCACGTTTATTGATGGTCAAGGACAAGAATTGTGGGGGTCGCACCCCGTGAACTATTCCTGGCATTTGGCTCCTACCTCAGGCTCATTGGTTTAGATAATCCACACACTTTCATCGACACTTGCATAAGTTAATGGTGGCAACCATCCCTTCGTTACCCACCTAGCCGAGCGTTCACTCCACAGGGGCAGCTGGTTCCTTTTTTAGGTTTCCTTTCAACTTGCATTTCAGAGTGCAGCGCGTCTATGATATATCAAGGTTGAGCATCTTCCTTGTTTGTAACAAAGATAATGAATGCTAGAGGACATGTCTATAAGAACCACACTAAAGGATATCATGGGCATAACAGCATACTGCTACATCCTAACATTCCACTCTTTGACTCCCCCTGGGTAATTCAAGGTTTTAATGGGGTAAACCCCCCCTACCCCCCCTAAATCCTCAGATATCTTTGATCCTGCAAACCCCCGGAAACAGGAGATATCTAAGTCAAAAGGAAGGCGATAAAAGCTCTAAAAGCCATGTCAACGACAGGGAAACAAGAAGAGCAACAAATCTACAAGCAAAACTAAAAACTAAAAACTAAAAACTGAAAACTAAAAACTGAAAACTGAAAACTGAAAACTAAAAACTGAGATTTAATTAGAAAGATGGGACTTGAACCCAACCTGAAGAGATCAAAACTCTTAGTGCTCCCAATACACTACTCTCTAACAATAAGGCCTGCGGGGAATTATCCCACATCCTCTGCATGCAAAGCAGGAGCTTTGATTAAGCTAAGGCCTTCGCTCTAAGCCCCGGTAGGCTCTTCGCCTACTTCTTTAGATTTGCAATCTAACGTGATCACACCTCAGAGCTTGGCAGGAAAAGGAGTTAAACCTTTGTTTATGGGTCTACAATCCACCGCTTACCTCTCAGCCACCCTGCCCCGAGAAAGAAGGGAATCGAACCCCTATAAGGAGATTTCAAGTCAACCGCATGACCACTCTGCCACTTTCTTGAAGATTCTAGTAAAAACATTACGCTGCTTTGTCAAGGCAGAGTTTCAGGTTAGAGCCCTGAGTCTCTTAGGACACCCCTACACGACACGCAGGGCCCCACGTGACAACCCACGGCTTAACTCCAAAACAACGAACAGTGCCAGGAGGAGAACTCCCGCGGCCATAATCAGCAAGCCCCCCCCAGACGAGTACAGTAACGCCACCCCCCCCACATCCCCCCGCCCCCCGGCCAGGCTAGCTGTCTCCTCGGCCCCCACCCACGAGGCTTCATACCACCCCCCCCAGAAGACACTTGATGAGGCAACAGCGATTGTAACGAACATAAGCATGTTGATTAAAACTGGGCCACTCCCCCAAGTTTCAGGATGGGGCTCAGCCGCAAGGGCCGCCGAATAAGCAAAGACAACCAACATCCCCCCCAGATAAATTAGGAACAACACCAAAGACAGGAAGGACCCCCCGTGGGCCACTAGGGCTCCGCAGCTCACGCCGGCAACTACGACGAGCCCGAGAGCGGCGAAGTACGGCGACGGGTTGGAAGCCACCGCTGCCAGGCCCAAAACGAGACACAGTAGTGCCAGTCATATCATAAAGCTCATAGTTCATGCTTGGACTTTAACCAAGAGTAGTGGGCTGAAGAACCACCGTTGTATTTCAACTACATCAACACCCATCAAGGAGAGGAGGATTTAACTCCCGCCCCTGGCTCCCAAAGCCAGGATTCTTGCCCTAAACTACTCCTTGCACATGGTTATGTAAGTGAACCATCTATGTATTTACACCATTAGTTTATTTTGACCATACAGGGAATATTGAGGTCTAAGACGTACCCGGTACGATGTTCCTTGATATTACTACGTGAAACTCAAGTACATGTCACTATATACCACATTAAATTAATTATAACAGATATACCAAGTTTTCCACATTCCTGCGTTTTCAAATATAACGCACAGCAAGAACCGACCATTTGTATGATTACTTAATACTAAACCCCTTGACTTAACTGCTTATGAAACTCAGGAACATAACACTACTTCTAACATCGTTTTGAACAAAACGGATACACCAAGTACTCCATATCTCTGTGTATTCAAATATAGTGCACAGCAAGAACCGACCAACGTATGATTACTTAATACCCACGTTTATTGATGGTCAAGGACAAGAATTGTGGGGGTCGCACCCCGTGAACTATTCCTGGCATTTGGCTCCTACCTCAGGGTCATTGGTTTAGATAATCCACACACTTTCATCGACACTTGCATAAGTTAATGGTGGCAACCATCCCTTCGTTACCCACCTAGCCGAGCGTTCACTCCACAGGGGCAGCTGGTTCCTTTTTTAGGTTTCCTTTCAACTTGCATTTCAGAGTGCAGCGCGTCTATGATATATCAAGGTTGAGCATCTTCCTTGTTTGTAACAAAGATAATGAATGCTAGAGGACATGTCTATAAGAACCACACTAAAGGATATCATGGGCATAACAGCATACTGCTACATCCTAACATTCCACTCTTTGACTCCCCCTGGGTAATTCAAGGTTTTAATGGGGTAAACCCCCCCTACCCCCCCTAAATCCTCAGATATCTTTGATCCTGCAAACCCCCGGAAACAGGAGATATCTAAGTCAAAAGGAAGGCGATAAAAGCTCTAAAAGCCATGTCAACGACAGGGAAACAAGAAGAGCAACAATTAATGATTTACTAATAAGGTGCGAGATAGGTAACAACACTGTAATTTATTCTGCTTGTTGTACTACTTATACTATTTATATATATATATACTATTTATATATATATATACTATTTATATATATACTACTTATACTATTTATATATATACTATTTATATATACTATTTATATATACTATTTATATATATACTATTTATATATATGCTATTTATATATATGCTATTTATATATATGCTATTTATATATATGCTATTTATATATATGCTATTTATATATATGCTATTTATATATATGCTATTTATATATATGCTATTTATATATATGCTATTTATATATATGCTATTTATATATGTATACTATTTATATATGTATACTATTTATATATGTATACTATTTATATATGTATACTATTTATATATATACTATTTATATATATGCTATTTATATATATACTATTTATATATATACTATTTATATATATATGCTATTTATATATATGCTATTTATATATATGCTATTTATATATATGCTATTTATATATATGCTATTTATATATATGCTATTTATATATATGCTATTTATATATATGCTATTTATATATATGCTATTTATATATATGCTATTTATATATATGCTATTTATATATATGCTATTTATATATATGCTATTTATATGGACAC